TTAAATTATAAGACAAGAACAAGAAAATAACAAATATTATGAATAATAAAAAGGTGGATTATCATACATATATTTCGTGTAGAAACATGTAGAAGGGTGAATACGTCCGTTTATTTACATATTTTTTATTTACACATTTATTGAATTTTTGAATAAATATTTATTCAAAAAATACTTATATATAAAACATATACTTATATATTCCTTATTTAAGTATATACTCACTTAGGTATACTTATTATAATATAATAATTATATTTATATAAAATAAATATTATATATGAATTATATCTTATATATGAATTATAAGATATCTTTCTAACAATATAAGGTTAAAAGAATTATAAGATATCTTTCTAACAATATAAGGTTAAAATAAAAATATTAATATAAAACAATAAATAAAAATATTAATATAAAACAATAAATAAAAATAACAGGTACAAATATTAAATCGAGGTACCCATTCAATGATAACTCTCAACAACTTTCCCTCCATTTTTGTGCCTTTAGTAGGCTTAGTATTTCCGGCAATTGCAATGGTTTCTTTATCTCTTCATGTTCAAAAAAACAAGATTTTTTAGATACTATAGGGACAAATTTTATCCATTTTTTTTTTTTCAAAACTGACTTGGATCATAACACCCATATCTATTTAGTAGAATATGGTATAACATGTTGCTTCTTTCGAGCATAAGCTCTTATGTATGTGTAAACATGATATAGGGGTAAATTCATTTTTCAAATGGATCGGCATCGGGGATAATTTCGGAAACGTAAAGTCAATATATATATGTGGATAGCTATAGGAAATCGTATGAAAGAGATGTTATTATTTTAGTTTCGATCTAAGCAATTCGATGAATTATTCTTAAAGGTTCACATCATAGTAGTGCTGGTTGATGAAAGTTACTTCGGAAACAAAAAAAGTAAAATCCAATTTATTTTTGTTATTTTTCCAATTCCAATAAAATGCAACTAGGTCTAGTGAGAATATGAGTTGGCGATCAGAACGTATATGGATAGAACTTATAGCGGGATCTCGAAAAATAAGTAATTTCGGCTGGGCCCTTATTCTTTTTTTAGGTTCATTAGGGTTTGTATTGGTTGGAACCTCCAGTTATTTTGGTAGGAATTTTATATCTTTATTTCCTTCTCAGCAAATCCATTTTTTTCCACAAGGGATCGTGATGTCTTTCTATGGGATCGCGGGTCTTTTTATTAGTTCTTACTTGTGGTGCACAATTTTGTGGAATGTAGGTAGTGGTTATGATCGATTCGATATAAAAGAGGGCATAGTGTGTATTTTTCGTTGGGGATTCCCTGGAAAAAACCGTCGCATATTCCTCCGATTCCTTATGAAAGACATTCAGTCCATCAGAATAGAAAATAAAGAGGGTATTTTTGCTCGTCGGGTCCTTTATATGGAAATCAGAGGCCAGGGGTCCATTCCCTTGACGCGTACTGATGAGAATTTGACTCCGCGAGAAATTGAGCAAAAAGCTGCTGAATTGGCCTATTTCTTGCGCGTACCAATTGAAGTATTTTGAAAAAAGAAATTGAAAAATTAATACTTTGCAAGAGGGAAAAAACTCAAGAATCCTCTTTTTTTCTATACCATAAGTTAACGGAAGTTGCTTATTCGAGCCAAAGTAAACGTATCCGAAACAACCCTAAAACGAAAATTTTTGTGTCCATAATTTTTTTTTTCAAAATATTTGATATTTTTTTTAATAGAACAGGAGTTCTTTCGTCTCGAAATCCTACTAATATTAATTTAATTTGAAGTGGGCTCTTTTTTATTCTATTTCTTTATTCTTTCTAGATTCAAGGACTAACCACTATACTGCATCACAAATAAAAACTCCGAAATGGATTAATGGGCTAGATGACTTGGAATATAACTTATGCTTGATAGAAATATTAGTATCATATAGAGTCGACGCATGGGGTGAGTTCATTAAAACTTCAAAAATTCACAGACGAAAAAATGGCAAAAAAGAAAGTATTAATTTCCCTTCTATATCTTGCATCTATAGTATTTTTGCCTTGGTGGGTCTCTCTCTCATTTCAAAAAAGTCTGGAATCTTGGATTACAAATTGGTGGAATATTAGGCAATCCGAAATTCTTTTGAATGATATTCAAGAAAAGAGTATTCTAAAGAAATTCATAGACTTAGAGGAACTCCTTCGTTTGGAGGAAATGATAAAGGAATACCCGGAAACACATTTACAAAAGCTTCGCGTTGAAATCTACAAAGAAACGATCCAATTGATCAAGATGCACAATGAGGATCGTATCCATACAATTTTACACTTCTCGACAAATATAATCTGTTTCGTTATTCTAAGTGGTTATTCTATTTTAGGTAATGAAGAACTTGTTATTCTTAACTCTTGGGTTCAAGAATTCCTATATAACTTAAGCGACACAATAAAAGCTTTTTCTATTCTTTTATTAACTGATTTATGTATCGGATTCCATTCGCCCCACGGTTGGGAATTAATGATTGGCTCTGTCTACAAAGATTTTGGATTTACTCATAATGATCAAATTATATCCGGTCTTGTTTCTACTTTTCCAGTCATTTTAGATACAATTTTTAAATATTGGATCTTTCGTTATTTAAATCGTGTATCTCCTTCACTTGTAGTGATTTATCATTCAATGAACGACTGAAAAATTATCGACCGACCTAATTAGAATATTTGGTACTTTGTACATAAGCAAAACATTCAAAATAGTACTTAATCTTTTTACCCAGCCAAGCTATTTCTCCAATATTTCAGAAAATTTATTTCATTAAATAGCAAAATTATAGATAGGGAACTCTACTAGCGACCTACCTAATTTTATTGTAGAAAATTTCGGGATCAATGATTGGACCATGCAAACTAAAAAAACCTTTTCGTCGATAAAGAAAGAGATTACTCGATCCATTTCCGTATCACTCATGATAATGATATATATAATAACTCAGGCACCCATTTCAAATGCCTATCCCATTTTTGCACAGCAGGGTTATGAAAATCCACGAGAAGCAACTGGCCGTATTGTATGTGCCAATTGCCATTTAGCTAATAAACCCGTGGATATCGAGGTTCCACAAGCGGTACTTCCGGATACTGTATTTGAAGCAGTTGTTCGAATTCCCTATGATCTGCAAGTGAAACAAGTTCTTGCTAATGGTAAAAAAGGAGCTTTGAATGTAGGGGCTGTTCTTATTTTACCCGAGGGGTTTGAACTAGCCCCCCCCGATCGTATTTCGCCTGAGATTAAAGAAAAGATAGGAAATTTGGCTTTTCAAAGTTACCGCCCTACTAAAAAAAATATTCTTGTGATAGGTCCTGTTCCTGGTCAGAAATATAGTGAAATCACCTTTCCTATTCTTTCCCCGGACCCCGCTACTAAGAAAGAAGTTCACTTCTTAAAATATCCCATATATGTCGGCGGGAACAGAGGAAGGGGTCAGATTTATCCCGACGGGAGCAAGAGTAACAATAATGTTTATAATGCTACAGCAGCTGGTATAGTAAGCAAAATCATACGAAAAGAGAAAGGGGGGTACGAAATAACCATAGTGGAGGCATCGGATGGGCGTCAAGTGGTTGATATTATCCCTCCAGGGCCAGAACTTCTTGTTTCCGAGGGCGAATCCATCAAACTTGATCAACCATTAACGAGTAATCCTAATGTGGGCGGATTTGGTCAGGGGGATGCGGAAGTAGTACTTCAAGATCCATTACGTGTCCAAGGCCTTTTGCTCTTCTTGGCATCTGTTATTTTGGCACAAATCTTTTTAGTTCTTAAAAAGAAACAGTTTGAGAAGGTTCAATTGTCCGAAATGAATTTCTAGATCCTCGGATTTTTCAACATCAAGCTCTAAAAAGAAACAAACTCTTGTTGGCAATTAGATTATGTAATAATTACATTATGTAATTGTGTATGATCAAAAAATTTTTGTTTGTTTCTTTTTTTTTTCTACGAGATTTCGGGAATTACTTATACCGGTCATGATATGTATATTTTGACGAAGACTATTTTATTTCACTTATCTCTTCTTTGTTTTTTCATTCCAAATCGAAGTGTTATAGAATGAATCAGTAGTTTTCTATTCGAATAGAACCAAAACAAAAGATAAATAAGCGGAAAATGGAAACCAAAGTATAAATGAAAGGAATAAAGGGTTTTATTTTAGGGGGGGGGGGGTTGTTCGTCTCCTAGTCCTTGAGACAAGAAAAGGGATTTTCCCCAACCCCTTCTTGTGTCGAATTAATATTAATAATGATTCTTGATCCTGTTCGTCAAAAATGACTATTCGTAGTTTCCATTTTTTTCTCGGTTTATCATAACCTTTTTTCGATTTATCATGTTAAGTAGTGGACAAACAAAAATATAGGTAAATTTATTGAACAAATACAAATAGAACTTCTTCAAGTTCAATGAACTTCTAAAATCGAAAAAAGGAAATTTTTATTAGATTAAATAGAGTAAGGTTCTATTTTATTAGTATACAAAGGGTTTGCATGATACCTAATAGATATAAATATATATCTATATATAGAACTATATAAAATTGTGAGTCATTCTAAAATCTAAAAGGGGAAATTGAGTGATTACTTCTTTGTTTTAATTTTGAAAGTATTCACAGATACCTTCGAGTAAAAGATTTTCTGAATCAATTAATAATAATGAAGTGGATTTTTTTTTTGAAATATTTATACAAAAAAATATTCTAAGAACTCAACGGGACCTAACCCCCTCTTTCCTTGTCTGATTCGAGGGGGATCCCGTTGAGTTCTTATGCTTTCATGTCTATAACCCAGTTCGTCTGGTTATTACAGAGATGAACCTAATCCGGAATATGAACCATAAAAGAAAATACCGATTAAACCAATCACAACAATACCGGTTACAGTACCTATTATCCAAAGAGGAATCCTTCCAGTAGTATCGGCCATTTGCCCGACTTTCCTCCACATTTTATCAAGTGGTCATG